TTCTAATATGTAAAGGTCTATGGGTTATCTCATAAAAGGTAGTGTAATAAAGCATCCATATTCAAAATTCATCCATATATGGATAAAAATCTTCCTAGAACAAAGGAATCAAGAGCCGCGAATCAATACAAACTGAGAAAGTTGATTCAACAAAAAAGAATAAAATAAATAATTAAATCTTATTAAAATATTCTTAGAGAGGCTCCATTGTAGAATTCAGACCTAAGCATAAATCGAAAAGCGATGGGAACGACGGAAACTGTGAATACCTAAGATTAGATTAAAAATAAATCTTAAGGATTCATTAGGTAGGATGGCGGAAGGAACTAAGAACCAATCCATTGTTTTTAGAGGAAAAGAGTAAATATTCGCCCGCGAAAATTTGGATTTTTTTGAATTTAGAAATTTTTGCCAATCCGATATGATAATAAAAAGAAAAGACAAATACAGGTTCGTTAGAACCTTAAACCAAAACAACATTATCTAGTTAGATACGGATAGCAAAAATGGTCTATAAGAATACATATTTCGTTATATATCAAAGCGAGATATACAAATTTCGAATAGATCAATAGATTCTATGAAAAGTCAAAAAATCCTGCGATTCAATTATATTATTCATTAAATATATGTATCTTATTGTATATTATCGGTTAAATATTTTTGAATCGATTCATTCGCGAGGAGCCGTATGAGGTGAAAATCTCATGTACGGTTCTGTAATAGAGGTGGAATTCAGAAACAACCATCTACTATAACCCCAAAAAAACCAAATTTCGTAAACAACATAGAGGAAGAATGAAGGGAAAAGCCTCGAGAGGTAATAAAATTTGCTTCGGAAAATATGCTCTTCAGGCACTTGAGCCCGCTTGGATCACAGCTAAACAATTAGAAGCGGGGCGGCGAGCAATGTCACGAAATGTCCGCCGGGGTGGACAAATATGGTTACGCATATTTCCAGACAAACCTGTTACACAAAGACCTGCCGAAACGCGTATGGGTTCGGGAAAAGGATCTCCCGAACATTGGGTAGCTGTCGTTAAACCCGGCAAAATACTTTATGAAATGGGTGGGGTCGCAGAAAAGATAGCTAAAAAGGCTATGTCAATAGCAGCATCCAAAATGCCTATACGAACTAAAGTCATTATTTCAAGATAATCATTAGAACGAAAGGAAAGAGGTCTTTAGTATGAAAAAAAATTGCAATTGTGGGTTTCTTTTTTTTGAACAAAGAATATTTTTTTTACTTCCACTTTTTGACTGAAAAAAAAAAAAGGATATGATTCAACCTCAAACCTATTTAAATGTAGCCGATAATAGCGGAGCCCGCAAATTGATGTGTATTCGAATCATAGGAGCTAGTAATCGACGGTATGCTTATATTGGTGACATTGTTGTTGCTGTAATCAAGGAAGCAGTACCAAATACGCCTTTAGAAAGATCAGAAGTGGTCAGAGCTGTAATTGTACGTACTCGTAAAGCATTCAAACGTAGCAACGGTATAATAATACAGTATGATGATAATGCTGCGGTTATCATTGATAAAGATAGAAATCCAAAAGGAACTCGAATTTTTTCCGCAATAGCCCGGGAATTGAGACAGTTGAATTTCACTAAAATTGTTTCATTAGCACCCGAGGTATTATAATACGAGATCGTGATATAGATATCTTATTTATTTTATGAATTGAATAAAAATGAATGAAATAGATTAATTAATAGATTTTATCTTACAGATATACCTTGTGTAATAATTATTATATATTATGTGTAATAATTTTTACATATTCAAAAATTATATATTTGAAATATTAATATATATTTTCAATATTCAAATTAAAAGCATTTTTTATTAATATTATATTTTTTATTAATATTATATTATTAAATTATTAATTCTAATATCATTTAGATTATTAATTCTTATAATATATTATTAGAAGTATATAATATATATATAGTAAGTATTAGAAGTAGTAATTTATATATATATATAATAAATTCTAAATATTAGAAATTATATATAATTTCTAATTGAATTAATATTTCATAAACTAAATAAGAATAATATTCAAATAAGAATAATAGATAAGAATAATAGATAGAAATAGAATTATTCGATAAATATCGAATTCCATATGAGATATTTTATATAGATAGATATAAATTAGAATAGTTCATTAGTTCATTTTCTAAAATTCTATTTTTAGAGTATTCCATATACATCTATATATATTTATTATTCTATATATATATATTTCATATATATTATTCTATTAGAATAATCTTTTCTACAATAATCTTTTCTACATATAGAGTATTATTATATTCTTGTATTCAATAGATTCAATATTTGATCAATAGATTCAATATTAGATATTTTATTCAATAAAAAAAAATAGAAAAATGGGAGCACGTTGATTATATCGAAAGTAAAGAGCAAGAATCATTTTCATTTATCGTGGGTAAGGATACCATTGCTGATATACTAACCTTGATACGCAATGCTGACATGAATAGAAAAAGAACAGTTCAAATACCACTTACTAATATCACCGAAAACATTGTGAAAATACTTTTACGAGAAGGTTTTGTTGAAAACGTCAGAAAACATCGGGAAAGCAACAAATACTTTTTAGTTTTAACTCTACGGTATAGAAGAAATAGAAAAGGATCATATAAAACTTTTTTAAATTTAAAACGTATCAGTAGACCAGGTCTACGAATCTATTCTAACTATCAACGAATTCCTAGAATTTTAGGAGGGATGGGGATTGTAATTCTTTCTACTTCTAGAGGTATAATGACAGATCGCGAGGCTCGATTAGAAAGAATCGGCGGAGAAGTTTTATGTTATATATGGTAATTTTTCTGATCTCCAAATTCTAGGAGAAACTTCTATTCATTTTTGTGAAAAGAGAGAGAGAAAACGCAGATTTCTAATGTTATTACTCATACATTAGTGAATGCATGAAGAGGATTTTACTAGAATAGAGATAAATAAATAAAAAAGAATTCATGAATATTTAATTACTGAATCACTTCTCAGGGTATATTCCATGTTCCTTTATCGAAATTGAATGAAAATAAGATTCTAGGCTATGTTTCCGAAAAAATTCGACGTACTCTTATTTTATATGTATACGACCGGGAAAATAAAAAATGGAAGTATAAGTCACTTAATTAAATTAGACTGTTTTTCAACTTCAACATTTCTTTTTTGAAGGGGGCACAATTAGAAGTTAAAAAAGTAAGGAAACCCTATTTTCTTCCAATAAAAAAATTCGGCATTAAGTTAAGGAGTGACAAATATGAAAACAGGAGCTTCTGTTCGTAAAATTTGTGAAAAATGTCGATTGATCCGCAGGCGAGGGCGAATTATAGTAATTTGTTCCAATCCAAAACATAAACAAAGACAAGGATAATATTTTCACAAAAAAAGGGCTTTCTTTTAAAATTAAATGAAAGTACCGAATGCACAAATCAAATAAATTTATATTAATAAATTTATATTAAAATACAAAAATCTTATTAATATTCAATTAATATTAAATTCAATTAAATATTAAATCATAAAAATAGAATAATTTAGATTCTATATTATAAGTATTATAAGAAATCTTATTGATTAATAGAAATATTTTTGATTGATATTTCCAAAATTCTATTACAAATTCTATTCTAAAAATTCTATTCTATATTAATAGAATTCTATATTAATAGAATATAGAATACAATTCATATAGAAAATAGAAAATATTAATCCTAATTAGAAAATAGTAAAGAATCCGTTTTTGACAAGAAATGGATATATCCATATATTTCGGACTTATATTTTAAAAAATACAAAAATATGGCAAAACCTAGACCAAAAATTGGTTCACGTAAAAAAGGACGTATTGGTTCGCGCAAGCATCCTCGTAAAATACCAAAGGGAATTATTTATGTTCAAGCTAGTTTCAACAATACCATTGTGACTGTTACAGATGTACGGGGTCGGGTGATTTCTTGGTCCTCTGCCGGTGCTTGTGGATTCAAGGGTACACGAAGGGGGACACCATTTGCCGCTCAAACCGCAGCAGGAAATGCTATTCGAACAATAGCGGATCGAGGCATGCAACGAGCAGAAGTCATGATAAAAGGTCCTGGTCTCGGAAGAGATGCGGCATTAAGAGCTATTCGTAGAAGTGGTATACCATTAAGGTTTATACGGGATGTAACCCCTATGCCACATAATGGATGTAGGTCTCCTAAAAAAAGACGTGTGTAAAACTAAACTAAAAATAAACATTAAAGAAAGAGATTTCAAGAGAAGATTTCAAGAGAAACAAACAATTAATTCAAGAATTGGATCAAAATAGATTACTATGGTTCGAGAAAAAGTAAAAGTATCTACTCGGAAACTACAGTGGAAGTGTGTTGAATCAAGAGTAGACAGTAAGCGTCTTTATTATGGACGCTTTATTCTGTCTCCACTTATGAAAGGCCAAGCTGATACAATAGGCATTGCAATGCGAAGAATGTTGCTCGGAGAAATAGAGGGAACATGTATCACACGTGCAAAATCTGAGAAAATACCACATGAATATTCTACCATAGTAGGTATTCAAGAATCAATACATGAAATTTTAATGAATTTGAAAGAAATTGTATTGAGAAGTAATCTGTATGGAACTCGGGACGCGTCTATTTGTTTCAAAGGTCCTGGACATGTAACTGCTCAAGACATCATTTTACCACCTTCGGTGGAAATCGTTGATAATACACAACATATAGCTAACCTAACAGAACCTATTAATTTGTCTATTGAATTACAAATTGAGAGAAATCGCGGATATCGTATAAAAACACTAAACAACATTCAAGACGGAAGTTATACTATAGATAGTGTATTCATGCCTGTTCGAAATGCAAATCATAGTATTCATTCTTATGTGAATGGGAACGAAAAACAAGAGATACTCTTTCTCGAAATATGGACAAATGGAAGTTTAACTCCT